AGAAGAGTCACCGCCACCCCTTGCCCTTGCCTCAGTGCAATGCCACAAAATATGATCCATGGGATTCTACCTCCGTCAAGTTAAGTAATTCTAAAACCAACCAAGTCTAGGTTGGTCCGAACAGTAAAATGTTTAGGTCGGGGGTAGTCCCCCCCCTATTGATATAGATATAGAAAAGATAAGAAGTTATATTCGTTTTCTTTTCTGCTTGAGATTCGCCCCGCTATTTGAGACTCGCTCCACTATCATCTTTACACGCGTCGCCGGGCGGGGGGCCTGCACCCGTTGTGTGGAACGGGCGTTACGTCGCGTATGCTACTTAATCGTATACCACTTTGATGAACAGCTCGTAATGCTGCATCTCTTCCGAGACCAGCACCCTTTAGCAGGACTCTTGCTCGTTTCAGACCCCGATCCGCGGCTATATGAATAGCATCTCCTGCTGCGATTTGGGCAGCAAATGGCGTCCCTTTTCTCGGTCCTCGGAATCGACAAGTACCGGCGGAGGACCAAGAAACCACCTGACCCAGGGCGTCTGTAACGGTTATAATAGTATTGTTGAACCCAGCTTGAATATGAATAATTCCTTTGGGTATTCTACGTCCGCTCTTACGCGAACCAATACGCCCTCGCCCCCTCCTGCGCGAACCAAAATAACCATATCTCGGTCTAATTTGTTTGCCTTTTGAAGATTTTCTCATCTCATAAACATAAATATGAGTCAAAGATACGGATATATCCATTTCATATCAAAACAGATCTTTTATTTGTCCGCCACTCCTTTAGAAAAATCCCCTTTTATTTTTATAGTTACAGAGCCTACCTTTGTTTCTGTTTATGTTTCGGATTGATACAAATTACTACAATTCGTTTCTTCCTGCGGAGAAGCCGGCATTTTTCACAAATTTTACGAACAGAGGCCCTTATTTTCATCTTCTTTATTCCTTTTCCTTGCCTTAATTCCGAATGTACTCCTTGTAAAAAAATAAGTGTCTCTTGCAATTTTGAGCCTCGAATTGGATTCCCACATTCCACGTGGGAATGTTTTAAATAAAAGGCCAACCACACCTAATTGTCAACTGTTATTTATCTTCTTTATCTTTCTCTTTTTTACCACCCTCTTTTTTATCTTTCTCTTTATCTTTTTTTGGTAATCGGTAGGTTATACGTCCCCTCTTTGAATCATAGGGGCCGACCTCGACTCGAACTCTATCTCCGGGTAGTATTCGTATAAAACCTCGTCGAATCTTCCCCGAAATATAACCGATAATCATATCTTCCTCTTCATTATCTAAACGAATTCGAAACATACCGCCCCGAAGCGATTCAGTAACTAAACCTTCATAAATCCTTTTTTTTTCTCTTTCATCCTTTTCTGTCATTTCGGCCCACCTCCTTTTTTGATTCGAGGGATAAATTCATTCAATATTTTCTTAATTAAATAATCGATAATAATGAAATAATCGAGAAATTGAAAAGGCGTCAAGCACCGGATGATACCAAACGCCCTTTCTTTCCTCTCTTTTTTTTCATAAATAGACGAATTTACGGATCCTATTCGGTCGGATATCAGAAAGATCACCATATATAGCACAAAACCTCCCCCCCAATTCCTTCCAGTCTAGCTTCTCGATCTGTCATTATACCTCGAGAAGTCGAAAGAATTACAATTCCCATTCCACCGAAAATTCTCGGAATTTGTTGATAGTTAGAATAGATCCGTAGACCGGGTCGGCTGATACGCTTGAAAATCTTTCTATATGTTCCTTTCTTATTTCTTCTATGTCGCAGGGTTGAAACCAAGAAAGATTTGTTGTTTTCCCGATGTTTTCTAACGTTTTCAAGAAAACCCTCTCGTAGAAGTATTTTCACAATGCTTTCGGCGATCTTCGTGGATGCTATTCGAGCCGTTCCTTTTTTATCCATGTCGGCATTTCTTAGAAATGTTAATATATCGGCAATAGTGTCCCTACTCATGTCGAACTAGAATTATTGGTGCCTCCTAATTTTGATATAATCAACATGTTCTGTATTTATTTACGAAATATTAAAAGCACATGCCTGAAACACGATCGAACTAGTATTTAGAATACTTCAGGAGCTAATGAGACTATTTTAGTAAAATTCAATTGTCTCAATTCTTGAGCAATTGCTCCAAAAACTCGAGTTCCTTTTGGATTTCCTTCTTTATTAATGACAACTGCTGCGTTGTCATCATATCGTATTATGATACCGTCGTCACGTCGGAGTTCTTTACGAGTACGTACAATTACAGCTCTGATCACTTCTGATCTTTCGAGAGACATATGGGGCACTGCCTCTTTGATAACAGCAACAATAACGTCACCGATATGAGCATATCGTTGATTACTAGCTCCTATGATTCGAATACACATCAATTCTTGAGCCCCGCTGTTGTCCGCTACATTCAAATGGGTCTGAGGTTGAATCATATCACTTTTTTTGAATCTCTTCTTTCAATGCCAAGGTCGAAGGAAAAAAGGAAGAAATATTATCTGTCCAAAAATAGAAATAAAGAAATCGAAATCTGCGATTGTCTTTTTCATCGCAAATATCTGGTTCCGCATCCCTATCTCGCAATAATGAATTGCGTTCGTATAGGCATTTTGTATGCGGCTATTTCAATAGCTGCTCTGGCTACCGTTTCGGATACTCCACCCATTTCATAAAGTATTCGCCCCGGTTTAACAACGGATACCCAGTATTGGGGTTGTCCTTTCCCCGAACCCATACGCGTTTCCATAGGTTTTACTGTCACGGGTTTATCGGGAAAAACGCGTACCCATATTTTTCCACCCCGGCGCGCATATCGTGTCATTGCTCGTCTCCCTGCTTCTATTTGTCTAGATGTGATCCAAGCGGGTTCAAGTGCCTGAAGAGCATATTTCCCGAAACAGATATGATTGCCTCGATAAGATATTCCCTTCATTCTTCCTCTGTGTTGTTTGCGGAATCTGGTTCTTTTTGGGGTATAGTTGATGGTTGTTTCTCAATCCCATCTCTACTGCAGAACCGGACATGAGAGTTTCTTCTCATCCAGCTCCTCGCGAATAAAACGATTCAACAATATTACAGATACGCGTGTCTTTTTTGAAAAATACATTAAATCGTGGGATTTATTGATATTGAATCTGTTACGCAGGAATCTGTATATCTTGTGTATTTTATGTATACGGATATAGAAAGGTTTCTATATTTCTCTATCCAGATAGAAATAATAATGCCTTTCTTTTTTTTTTTTTAACGAATCCTTGACCCTTACCGAATCGGCTAATAAATTGTAATTCAATAAGGTTTCGCGGGCGAATATTTACTCTTTTCATATTTGCTTCATTTGTAGGGTTAACCCATTGCCTCTCGTAATAAATCAACGGATTCCCGGTTGGTTCCGCCATCCCGCCCAATGAATCATCGGGATTCCGTTTTCAATAGAATCTCGTGGAGTCACAGGTTCCGTCGTTCCCATAGCTTCTCCATTAATGGCTAGGCCTGAACTTTGCAATGGAGCTCCCCAATTCCAATTTGTTCCCAAGTCAATTTCCCCAGTCTCTATTGACTCGAAGCTCTTTATTATTTGTATTTTTTTCTATGAATTGAAAAATTAGGGAAGAATCCGTATTGATGCTTTATCACACTGCCTTTTACTTTTATGAGTATGAGATGATTTATAATAGACCATACATATTGGAATTTTATACCGTTTGGATTCGACTTCTCTCTTTCTCTCATCCTTCCATTTACCCATATCCCTCTATTTTCACCTCACAACCCATAATGAATGAGATTTTTCGTTTATGAAATAAAGATTTCAGTTGCTACAACTATATGATTGGCACATCATATAGTAACTGGTTCTTTGGATATCGATAATACAAAACTATGAGCTGGTTATAAGTTCTATAGTTATTAGTTAGGGTCCAGTCCATTTTTTGGATTCCCAACCCTAAAGAAAAACCAACGAGTCACACACTAAGCATAGCAATTCTACCAAAAGTTCAATCGAATTTTTTATTCAGCCCTATAGAATTAGAATTGAGAATTTTTCATTGAAGGTAAAAAGAATAATTTGTCAGTTTTTGTTTTATCACTGGATAGAATGGCAAGGAAAGTCCCATCATTGCTCGCCTACAAATATCCAAATTTTGATTCCTAATACTCCATAGATAGTTCGAACTGTAGAGGAACAATGATCAATTTTAGCTCGAATGGTTTGTAGGGGGACCCTACCTTCTCTGATCCATTCGACGCGTGCAATTTCTTTTCCGCCAATACGCCCTGCTAGTTGCACTTGAATTCCTTTTGTATTTGCTTGTTTAGATAATTCAATAGCTTTTTTCATTGCCCTTCGAAAGGGAACTCTATTCTTTAATTGTAGAGCTATATATTCTGCAAGAAAATTAGGTTGTCTATAAGGTTTTGTAACTTTTCTGATAGCAATGTTAAGTTTCCGGTTCACAAAATTTAACCCTTTTTCTTTTTGTACATTGATCTTTAATTTTTTGATTTCTTGCGTTCGATTCTCTTTAAATAATTTTTTTGGGTCTCCAACATGGATGATGACCGTAATCAGATCAGTTTCTTTTTGAATTTCTATATGTGCAATTCCAACAAAAACCGAGGATATTTTCCTATTTTTTTGTACATACTTCTTGATACAATTCCGTATTTTTTCATCTTCCTGGAGACCCAAGGAATAACTTTTTGATTGTGCGAACCAAAGGGAGTGATGCCTTTGGGTTTCCCCAAGTCGTAAACCAAGTGGATTTATTTTTTGACCCATATTTTTGTTCTCTCTTCCTCCCTTTCTCTAAATATCTCTCTATTATAAGATCTTTCCATACGTCGTTTGTTCCTAAATAGATATCTTATCTGGTTTCTTTTTAGAGCGATCCCTCACTACAATAGTTATATGACAGGTGGGTCTTTTTATCGGATAACTCTGTCCTCGAGCCCGAGGTTTGAGCCTTTTCATGATAGTA